ATAAATCAAATAAATAGTGAGAGTCAATTGTGGGATTCAGAACTACGAAAGTAATAGGCCGGAAATCTTGGTACCCAAAAGGTTCCTAAAGGACACTAAATTTTTGCTCCTAGGAGGATTGAAGAGGGTATTATACGAAAGACGATCAAGACTTCCTAATTATCTTACACTACCTATACTAGTGTCTACTGACACTGTTTGGAATTAGATTGGATAGGCCGATGGGAAATCTATTTATAGGAGTTGTTTGTGGAAAGGGCTGAAGATATTTTGTGTCCAGACTCACGAGAGGCTCTGAGTGCTCAGACAGTCAATCAGGATGTTGGTCGGCTCTTATTCTTATAGAGTCAAAGTAAAAGTGGAAAAAAAATGTATGTAATAGTGGTAATGGCGTCTCCCGATTCTTTCACAGAAAGACAGTAAGACTTAGATCAAATAGGAAATAGAGGTATCCATCCGATAGATAGTTATCTATCTTGATGGTGTATTTTTATGTCTTTTTTTTTTTATGAAAGAAAGGTAACAAAAGAAACAATAGGTCTTACTATTCCTACATCTTCCATTAGAAGCATTCCTTTGATATTTCCAAACCAAAGAAAGGGTGTGTGTATCGTATTTGTGCTTAATGCTTCCCGATTCCACCAGAAATCCAATACTAATAATTAATTAGTATAGTATAATAATATAGTATAAGATTTGTTACGATTGGATTCATTGGATTGGTTCATCAATCGCCTTAAGTCAGAATCCCATTTTGACTCTGCGCCATTGATTCCACTATGATTATTGATCAATAATGGAATAATTCCTTGATAGGGATAAGGAACATAATTTACATGGATATAGTAAGTCTCGCTTGGGCTGCTTTAATGGTAGTCTTTACATTTTCCCTTTCACTCGTAGTATGGGGAAGGAGTGGACTCTAGGGGTACTACTAATTGAGTAATCAATTGAGTAATCAAATTGTATCAATTGTTTAATTGATCGTTTTGCGAAAACCTTAAAAAATGTCTCTGTTTCAAAATTATACTGGAATCCAGTAATGAATAAGAAAATATAATAATGAATAATAACCATTCTATCAAATAATGAATGATTACCATAGTTGTATTTCGAAACTCAAACCGACGCATGATAGGATAGGAAATTTCTTCCAACCGAATTATTCCTAAATATTCTATTTTGATGAACGGTCTCTTACCAGAATTCTGGATATTACAATGAGAAAAACCAATCCATATTTTTCTTTATTTGTTTCCTTTTTTTTTTTTTACTGTTCTAAAAAAAAGTAGTTCTGCTATTACAGCGATACATACTTTCTACTGGAAGCAACTTGTAGTTGCCAAAGAGGGTTCTACAAATAATAAAATTAGATCTTTCTTCCATTGAGCGATCCACATATCGCACATTTAACCTTTGTTTTAGACTCCTAGAAATTTTTTTATGCTTTTTGACTTGACTCATCTCATGTCATCTTTAAGTATGACAAATTGGCGGGATTTACTCTACTAATCTACTCCTTTTCAAAATCCGAACGAAGAAATTCCATTCCAGTAGAACTCCGCGGATCATAATCATCTGTTAATGGCCCAATTAATGACTTCTTGGAATGGGAATCTCAAAAAAAAAAAAGAAGATTCCGTGGTTTCGTTTTCTTTTATATAGTTAGTATATGTCCATACTATTCTTCTCTTCCCGCATTGATTCTTTCGATGGATCCGGGGATCCATATATAAAATTGTCAGAAACCTTAGAAGAGTTGGCCTTCGATTATTTTGGATTGATCGAAATCCATATAATATAAATAAATGGATGTAGCGAAAAAAAGAAATAGAATTAAGCTATTTAGATGTAGTATTGAGATGTACATATATACATATATTGGATGTACATACATATTGATCTATATAAAATAAAGCATATATCTGTATATGATACAACTTTCTATTTTTTAGATAATAAAAAAAGAATAGAAATAGAAAGAAAATAGAATATATTTAAGAAATAGTATACAATACTAGATAGTGTGTAGAAAGAACTATATTCTATATATAGTTCTTTCTACACACTATCTCAGACACTTCTGATTCCATCCCGATCCTTTCATTTAATTTAAGACTTGGAGTTTGAATACCTTTCTTTCATTTCTTCAATCATTGACAAGAACTAATAATTCAAGTTTCATTCAAATTAATCATTTTGACTGACTGTTTTTACGTAGATGATAAGTAAAAAAGCAGTAGGAACTAGAATGAACAGTGCAGTAGCAATAAATGCGAGAATATTGACTTCCATAATCTCATTGTTTTGATTTCTTTTTTTTTTTTTTTTTTTTTGCTTCGCAATAACTCGGGATCTAATCCCATAGAGATGAGAAATTTGACTCCTGTAAATTCAGGAGGATGAATTCTATCCTGATGATAATGAATATGATAATGAATCAGATCAATATTATGAATAACAATATATCTGATCTATTAAATCGATTAATCGTCGAGAATTGGATAGTATAACATAGGGAAGATCCTTTATACATAAAAAATCAAAAATTGGATTCCTTATTGGATCAGGAATCCCGTTGAATTTTTCATCCTTTTCCGCTCTTTCTTTTCTATAATCTAGCCTCTTCCTTATACAATTCTCTTTCCTTATACTGATACATACAATTATCTAATTATCTGATGAGGTATCATATGACCGGTATTCTATGGGTGACCCATAGACCCAAAGAGTAGAAGTGAGATGGAAATAAGGACGGGTTAAAAGATCTAATATTCCAATAAATTTACTAAAAAAAAGGGGGGCCTTGCTTGGTCTTTTATTTTATTAGTATCCTCTTTCTTGGATTGGGACGGGAACGCATACATCAAAAATTCAGTGTGCAATTTGCATGAGAATGAGATAGATTGTCCTCAATTACTAATTGAGGATACACAAGTCAGAACTAGAAAAGGTGCGGTTTAACCTGAAAAGCACTCTGTTCTGTCGAGGTCATTTTGTTAAGTTCATTGTGTATCGTACAACGAAGGAATACAATTTGTGTATGTACTTTTGGTAAAAATATGGGGCACTTTTCCCTTTCACAAGAACAATCGAAAAAAGAAAGTCAGACATAGATGGTATCTATTAAAATACTGAATAGAGTAATACCACCGATTGTACCAATCTACATATGTCTCTCCCTTATCAATCGGTACTATTATCAATTGGATTGGTACTAGTAGAGGAAATTTCCATATTTGTCTGATGATAAATGCGAAACGAAAAAAAAAAAGAAATCAAAACCCCCGCCGGGGATTAGATCTTGCTCCCTGTCCCCCTTTTTTGTAAAAGGGCGAGATAAATTTATCAATTCATCGGATCCTAGTTCGGGACTGGCGGGGCTCGAACCCGCAGCTTCCGCCTTGACAGGGCGGTGCTCTGACCGATTGAACTACAATCCCAACGAGGTGTATAGTATACATATTCTTATGGTTTCATAAGAACATTTTATTCGTTGTGTTGTAACAGAGACACAGATGATATACTGATATTATATCCATATAGATATGGACTATAGTGAGAGTGAGGCGGATTACCAGTAACCGGTGGTTTTTTTATTGCCAAAAATGGATAATGAATCTTTCAATGAGAAAAAAGGAATCTTTTTCCTTTCTTGATACTTAAGAATCATGAATCTAGATCGTTAGAAAAATCAGAATAGATGAGAATGGATAGAGCAAAAAAAAAATGGACTCTTAATCCTTATTTCTACGGATCGGGCATTTCTCTTTCTGGAGAACAAATTGGTTAGATTATACTCATGGAGCGGCGAATTATTGGGCCGAGCTGGATTTGAACCAGCGTAGACATATCGCCAACGAATTTACAGTCCGCCCCCATTAACCGCTCGGGCATCGACCCAGGAAGAATTAATTCTAGGTTTAGTGATAATCGATGATCAACTTCTTTCGTAGTACTCTACCCCCAGGGGAAGTCGAATCCCCGCTGCCTCCTTGAAAGAGAGATGTCCTGAACCACTAGACGATAGGGGCATATCCGCCCGACCGTCATCATACTATGATGATACTATCATCAGTTTTTTGGAATTGTCAATATAATATATAGTATAGTATGACTAGATCCGAAGAGTCTTTTCTACTTTACCTTTCTACTTTACCTTTCTACTTTGAAAATTTATACTTTACTTTAATATATATGATATATATATATATATATGAATATATATGATATATGATTCCATATAAATTTTGAATTTGATGGTTCAGGAATGAACCATCCCATACTATCCATAGTATTATATATTTGGTCAGGGATTGGTCGGGCGGAAAAAAGGGTAAACCCTCATTTAATTTCTTTTCTTCATTCAATTTTAACTCCTTCCTTCGTTCACCCTTCAGATGAGGTATGCCTATCACTATCTCACACTAAACCAGAAAATTCAAAAACGATAGAAATTTTTATTATATTCTTTTTTTTTTCAAAAAAAAAAAGAATATAATAAAAATTTTATAATAATAATTTTACCCACTTACTACTTACTGGGTAAATCAAATTTATTGTTCCTGAATGAAATCCTATGCGTATATGTGTATACGCACATATGTAAATATAGTGCATATATAGATACATGCAGTAGACTCATAATGGAAAATGTCTAATTAATGAATTGAATAAACGGGCCCTTTTAACTCAGTGGTAGAGTAACGCCATGGTAAGGCGTAAGTCATCGGTTCAAATCCGATAAAGGGCTCTTTTTTTTTTCACCAAACTCAAGTTTTAGTCTTCGTTTTCAGCGAAGAATAGAGAGATTTTTGATATTTCTAAAAAAAGAAAAAGGTAACCGCCATTATAATGAGTTCTGATTATTATGAGTCAGAGTTAGAAAGTTGAAATTTCTTTATTTTCATAAAGACTAATTGCCCTTATTAGAGGGAGTCCACCCTGTAGTGACATAGTAGTCCTCCTCATGTCTCATTATTCATTTGGTCTTGGGATAG